AACAAACAAACAAAAAAAAAAAAAAAAAAAAAAAAATAAAAAAAAAAAAAAAAACAAAAAAAAAAAAAAAAAAAAAAAAAAAAGGGAAGAAGAAGGAGAGGGAGAGAGAAGGAAAGAGAAAACTATTGTAAGATAAAATTAATATATTAATATAAATTTATATTAAATTTTATTTAGTTATTAATTAAAATTATTATATTAAGAAGATAAAATTTATATTTATTTATGTATTTATATATATATGTATTTATGTTAATATTAATGTTTTTACTATATTTTATTATTTTTGTTGTTATTGATTTATTATTTTGTTTTTATTTTATTTATTTTTATATATTTAATATATATATATTTATTAAGGGGTAAAATTATATATTATGTTATAAAAAGTAAAATTACGTGTGATTTATTACTAAATTATAGTTAATTATATAAATAATATTTTTATAATTTTATATATATGTTGTTTTGTTATTTATTTTGTTAATTATCAATATTTAAAATTTTATATTTATTTATTATTAAAATGTTTTAATAAGTTTTATTTTGGCTTAAAAATTTATTATTAATTTATATTATATGTAAATTTTTGTGTGATTTATTATTTATTTAAAAAGTAAATATTTATATTTATTTGCAGTAATTAATATTATAAATTAAAGAAATTTAGAAATAGAAATATTAGTTAATATTAACTTAATTTGTGCCAGCAGTTGCGGTTATACAAATAATATGAATAAATTTTATTAATAAGAGTTAAATGTTTATTTGAAAATATAATTTGATTTATTAAGTGAAATTTTAAATTTTTTTTATTTTTTAATGTAAAAAATGTTGAAGCTATAAAATTTTAATTAGAAACTAGGATTAGATACCCTATTATTTAAAATATAATTTGATTTATTTGAGTAGTATTAGATATATTCTTGAAACTAAAAAAATTTGGCGGTATTTTAGTCTATTCAGAGGAACTTGTTTTATAATCGATAATCCGCGATGTACCTTACTTAAAATTGTGATTCAATTTATATATCGTTGTTATTAGAATATTTTATAAGAATAATAATTTTCTATAATTTATATAAGAATTAATATCAAATCAAGGTGTAGTTTATTTTTAAGTAAAAATGAGTTACAATAAAATTTATTTATGTGGATTTAAATATGAAAAATTTATTGAAATTGGATTTGATAGTAAAATTATAAAGATTAATAATTTGATTTTAGCTCTAAAATATGTACATATCGCCCGTCGCTCTTATTATTAAAATAAGATAAGTCGTAACATAGTAGATGTACTGGAAAGTGTATCTAGAATCAATTTAAAGCTTATTTAGAAAAGTATTTCATTTACATTGAAAAGATTTTTGTGCAAATCAATATAAATTGATTAATAATTATTTATTTTTATTATTTGTTTTTATGGATTTAATTTATTAAAAATAATTATATAATTGAATGTTTAAGTATTTTATAAAAAAAAAATAATTTTAATAATAGTTTATTAGTATTGTGAAATAATATTGAAATAATATGAAAAATTTTTATATAAAAAGAAAATTTAATTTATTGTATCTTGTGTATCAGAGTTTATTAAATAAATAATAATTATAATATTTTTCTCGATTTTAAAAGATTTAATAAATTATAAAATTTAATGTTATAAAATTATTTTTAATAATTTATTAGAAATGAAATGTTATTCGTTTTTAAAGGTATCTAGTTTTTTAAGAAATAAATTTAATTTAGTTTTTTAAAATTTATTTATTTATTTTTTTTAATTAAATAATTTTTAAAAAATAATATTTTATGGGATAAGCTATAAAATAAATTTTTATAAATAGTAAATATTATTTTGAATATTATATGTTTAGAATTATCAATTTATGTTAAGTTTGTTATAAATTATTTTTTATATTAAATTATTTATTATATTTTAAATTTTTATTAAAATATTTATTTAAATATTAAAAATAAATTAATAATGATATAATTAGTATATTTTTTTTGTATAATTATATGAATATATTTGATAAGTTTATTTAAAGAATTCGGCAAAAATAATGTTCGCCTGTTTAACAAAAACATGTCTTTTAGTAATAAATTTAAAGTCTGACCTGCCCACTGATTTTTTTAAATGGCCGCAGTATTTTAACTGTGCAAAGGTAGCATAATCATTAGTCTTTTAATTGAAGGCTGGAATGAATGGTTGGACGAAATATTAACTGTTTCATTTAAAATTATAATAGAATTTTATTTTTTAGTCAAAAAGCTAAAATTTATTTAAAAGACGAGAAGACCCTATAAATCTTTATATATAATTTATTTTAATTTTATAGATTTTTTTGATTATTATATTATTTATGTATTTTGTTGGGGTGATAGTAAAATTTAATTAACTTTTAAAATTTAAATCATTTATTTATGAATAATTGATCCATTTTTAATGATTAAAAAATTAAGTTACTTTAGGGATAACAGCGTAATTTTTTTGGAGAGTTCATATTGATAAAAAAGATTGCGACCTCGATGTTGGATTAAGATATAATTTTAGGTGTAGCCGTTTAAATTTTAAGTCTGTTCGACTTTTAAAATCTTACATGATCTGAGTTCAAACCGGTGTAAGCCAGGTTGGTTTCTATCTTTAATTAGGTTATATATTTTAGTACGAAAGGATTAAATATATAAATAATTTTATTTTATTAATTAGAATATAATTAATTTTTTATAAAACTATTTTGGCAGATTAATGTAATAAATTTAGAATTTATAAATGTAATTTATATTACAAATAGTACTTGTTTTATATAGAAGTTATTTTATTTTTAATTATGAGTTTAATATTAATTATTTGTGTTTTAGTAAGAGTTGCTTTTTTAACATTATTAGAACGTAAAGTTTTAGGTTATATTCAAATTCGTAAGGGTCCTAATAAGGTTGGTTTAATAGGTATTCCTCAGCCTTTTTGTGATGCAATTAAGTTATTTACTAAAGAACAAACCTATCCTTTATTGTCTAATTATATTTCATATTATTTTTCTCCAATTTTTTCATTATTTTTGTCATTATTGTTGTGAATATGTATACCTTTTTTTATTAAGTTATTTTCTTTTAATTTAGGTTTATTATTTTTTATGTGTTGTACAAGATTGGGGGTTTATACTGTAATAATTGCTGGTTGGTCTTCAAATTCTAATTATGCATTACTAGGTGGATTACGTTCTGTTGCTCAAACAATTTCTTATGAAGTTAGATTAGCTTTAATTTTATTGTCTTTTGTGTTTTTAATTAATAACTATAATATATTAAATTTTTATTATTATCAAGTTTATTTATGATTTTTTTTTTTATTATATCCGTTAGTTTTTGTTTGATTAATTATTTCTTTAGCAGAAACTAATCGTACTCCGTTTGATTTTGCCGAAGGTGAATCTGAGTTAGTGTCTGGATTTAATGTTGAATATAGAAGAGGAAGTTTTGCTTTAATTTTTTTATCTGAATATGCAAGAATTTTATTTATAAGAATATTATTTTCGTTAATTTTTTTAGGGGGAGATGTTTTTAGTTTATTTTTTTATTTAAAATTGATATTTATTTCATTTGTTTTTATTTGAGTTCGTGGTACTTTACCCCGTTTTCGGTATGATAAATTAATATATTTAGCTTGAAAGAGCTTTTTACCTTTTTCTTTAAATTATCTATTATTTTTTATTGGATTAAAAATTTATTTATTAAATTTAATTTAATTAATTTACTTTAGTAAAGTTAATAGAAAATTTGAGTTTCTATTTTATGTTTTCAAAACATATGCTTATTCAAGCTCATTAACTAGTTTAATAAATTATCTCAGAATTTGGAAATAAGAGGATTAATTAAGAAATATAAAAAGTATAAAATAGTTAAGATTTGTCCTACAATAATATAAGGATCTTCTACTGGACGAGCTCCAATTCATGTTAATAAAATTACAATTGTTGTTATTGTTCAAAATAATATTTGATTAATAGGGTAAAATTCGATTCCTCGAAATTTTCTTAAGTTATAAAATGGTATGATTATTAAAATTGCAATTGATATAACTAGTGCAATAACTCCTCCTAATTTATTAGGAATTGATCGTAAAATTGCATAAGCAAATAAAAAGTATCATTCTGGCTGAATGTGGATTGGGGTAACAAGTGGATTTGCTGGAATGAAATTGTCTGGATCTCCTAATAAATAAGGGTTTCATAATGTTAAAAATGTTAATAAAAATAATATAACGATAAATCCTACAATGTCTTTATATCTAAAATATGGATGAAATGGTAATTTATCTAAATTTGAGTTTAATCCAATTGGGTTATTTGATCCTGTTTGATGTAAAAATAGTAAGTGAATTATTACTATAGCTAATACAATAAAAGGTAGAATAAAATGGAAAGTGAAGAATCGAGTTAGTGTTGCATTATCAACAGCGAATCCTCCTCAAATTCATTGTACTAAATCTGTTCCTAGATAAGGAATAGCTGATAATAGATTAGTAATTACTGTTGCTCCTCAAAAAGATATTTGTCCTCAGGGTAGAACGTATCCTATAAATGCAGTTGCTATTACTAAGAATAAAATAATTGTTCCTGATAATCATGTAGGTGTAAATAAGTATGATCCATAATATATTCCTCGTCCTACATGTATATAAATACAAATAAAGAAAAATGATGCACCATTAGCGTGTAATGTTCGTAATAATCAACCATAATTTACATTTCGACAAATATGATCAACTCTATTGAAAGCTATTTCAATGTCTGCTGTATAATGTATAGCTAAAAATAATCCTGTAAGAATTTGAATAATTAAACATAATCCTAATAAAGATCCAAAATTTCATCATATTGAAATATTTGCTGGAGTTGGAAGGTCTACAAGAGCATTATTTGCAATTTTTAGAATTGGGTGGTTAATTCGTATTGGTTTATTCATTAATTAATTTATTGATCGAATTGGACCATGGAATAATTTGGTGATTTTTACGGTTGCAATTAATGTAATTAATAAATAGTTAATTAATAAAATGGTGATTATATTAGTTGGATAGTTATATAATTTATTTAGATTTAATGAATTTTCTTTAATGTATAAGTTAATATTTATAATAGAATTTATTTCAATATTTATTGAATTAAATGTTAAAATTATTTTATCTATGAATAGAGTAATTAATATTAATGTTAAAAAGGCTACGATAGTTATTGTTGTTATTTTTATTGATAATGAAAATATTTCATTTGATGCTAGAGATGTTACATAAATAAATAATACTAATATACCTCCAATAAAAATTAAAAATAAAATATATGAGAATCAGAATCTTTTTGTTATTAGTCCTGTAATACAGCAGATTATTACTGTTTGAATTAATAAAAGTATTCCTATGCTTAAAGGATGATTTATTTGTATAAAAATAAATCTAAATAATAAGGTTAGTGAATATAATATAAGTTGTATAATATCAAGAAATAGTTTATTTAAAATTTTAATTTTGGAGATTAAAGATAAAGAGGATTCTTTTTTCTTGAAGTTTTAAAAGAATTTTATCTTATTTTTGATTTACAAGACCAATGTTTTTTATTAAACTATTAAAACTAATGATAATATTAATTAATTGAGGGTTACCTTTTTTTATAATAATAATAGGTATTATGATTTTTGTTTCCAATCGTAAGCATTTATTATCAATGCTTTTAAGTTTAGAATATATTGTTTTATCTTTATTTTATTTATTATTTATTTATTTGAATATATTAAATTATGAAAATTATTTTAGTATAGTTTTTATAACTTTTAGTGTATGTGAAGGTGTTTTAGGATTATCAATTTTGGTATCAATAATTCGTACATATGGAAATGATTATTTTCAATCTTTCAATATTTTACAATGTTAAAAATTTTGTTTATATTATTATTAGTTTTTCCATTTTGTTTTATAAAAAATATATTTTGAATGGTTCAAAATATATTATTTATAATTATATTTGTTCTTATTATTTTTAATTATTGTATAAATTATTGAGTAAGAATTTCTTATTTTTTAGGATTTGACATACTTTCTTATGGAATAATTATGTTAAGTTTTTGGATTTGTTCATTAATATTAATGGCTAGAGATACAATTAATAAATTAAATAATTATAGGAACTTATTTTTATTAAATGTTTTATTGTTGTTATTATTATTAGTGCTAACTTTTAGAAGAATGAATTTATTTATATTTTATTTATTTTTTGAAAGAAGTTTAATTCCTACATTGTTTTTAATTTTGGGTTGAGGATATCAACCTGAACGTTTACAAGCGGGAATATATTTATTGTTTTATACTTTATTAGTTTCTTTACCTATATTAATTGCAATTTTTTATTTATATAATAATTTAAATACTATAAGTTTTTATCTTATAAATAATTATAATTTTGATTTATTAATTTTGTATTTTTCTTTAATTTTATCGTTTTTAGTTAAAATGCCTATGTTTTTAGTTCATTTATGATTACCGAAAGCTCATGTTGAAGCACCTGTTTCAGGTTCAATAATTTTGGCAGGAATTATGTTAAAATTAGGTGGTTATGGATTATTACGAGTTTTTTATTTTTTACAAATTATGGGAATAATATATAATTATTGATTTATTAGAATTAGTTTAGTAGGAGGAGTTTTGGTGAGTTTAATTTGTTTACGTCAAACTGATTTAAAATCATTAATTGCTTATTCGTCTGTTGCTCATATAGGAATTGTTTTAAGAGGATTAATAACTATGACTTATTGAGGAATTTGTGGTTCTTATACTTTAATGATTGCTCATGGGTTATGTTCTTCTGGATTGTTTTGTTTAGCCAATATTACTTATGAACGATTAGGTAGACGTAGTTTATTAATTAATAAGGGTTTATTAAATTTTATACCTTCAATATCTTTATGATGATTTTTGTTATGTTCTGCAAATATAGCAGCTCCTCCAACTTTAAATTTATTAGGGGAAATTTCTTTGTTAAATAGAATTGTTAGTTGATCTTGATTAACGATAATTATATTAATTTTTCTTTCTTTCTTTAGAGCAGCTTATACATTATATTTATATTCGTATACACAGCATGGGAAATTATATTCAGGAATTTATTCTTTTAGAATAGGATATAATCGTGAATATTTATTATTATTTTTACATTGATTTCCTTTAAATTTATTAGTATTAAAATCTGAAATAAGTTTATTATGATTGTAAATTTAAATAGTTTATTTAAAATATTGATTTGTGGTGTCAATGATATGAATTTATTCATTTTAAATTGTGAAATATTTATCAATTTGTTTAATTAATTTTTTTTTATTATTTTTTATTAGAATTTTTTTATTGTTATTATCTATTTATTTTATTTTAAATGAATTAATTATTTTTATTGAATGAGAATTGGTTTCGTTAAATTCTTCTAGAATTGTAATAACATTTTTATTTGATTGAATGAGTTTAATATTTATATCTTTTGTTTTATTTATTTCTTCATTAGTAATTTTTTATAGAAAGGAATATATAATTGGTGATATGAATATTAATCGTTTTATTATATTAGTATTATTATTTGTTATATCAATAATAATGTTAATTATTAGCCCAAATTTAATTAGAATTTTATTAGGTTGGGATGGTTTAGGGTTAGTTTCTTATTGTTTAGTAATTTATTTTAATAATATTAAATCTTATAATGCAGGAATATTAACTGCTTTAATAAATCGAGTTGGTGATGTTGCTTTGTTATTAGCAATTGCTTGAATATTAAATTATGGGAGATGAAATTATATTTATTATTTAGAGTTTATAAACAATGACGGAGTTATAAAGTTAATTGGAGTTTTAGTTGTCTTAGCTGCTATAACTAAAAGTGCTCAAATTCCTTTTTCTTCTTGATTGCCTGCAGCTATAGCTGCTCCTACACCTGTATCTGCGTTAGTTCATTCTTCAACTTTAGTTACGGCAGGAATTTATTTGTTAATTCGTTTTAATATTTTATTAAGAAATTCATTTATTTCACAAGTATTATTGTTGTTATCTGGATTGACTATATTTATATCTGGATTGGGGGCTAATTTTGAATTTGATTTGAAAAAAATTATTGCTTTGTCAACATTAAGACAATTAGGTTTAATAATGATAATTTTATCTATGGGATATTATAAGTTAGCTTTTTTTCATTTATTAACTCATGCTTTATTTAAAGCTTTACTTTTTATATGTGCTGGAGCTATTATTCATAATATAAATAATTCTCAAGATTTACGTTTAATAGGGGGATTAAGAATGTATATGCCTTTAACTTGTTCTTGTTTTAATGTTGCTAATTTAGCGTTGTGTGGAATACCTTTTTTAGCTGGATTTTATTCTAAGGATTTAATTTTAGAAATTGTTTCTATAAGAATAGTAAATTTATTTATTTATTTTTTATTTTTTTTTTCTACTGGTTTAACTGTATGTTATTCTTTACGTTTAGTTTATTATTCAATAACTGGAGATTTAAATTGTAGAGCATTAAATATTTTAAATGATGAGAGTTGAATTATATTGAAGGGTATATTAGGGTTAATAATTATAAGAATTATTGGAGGTAGAATGTTAAGTTGATTGATTTTTTTAACTCCTCATATAATTTGTTTGCCTTATTATTTAAAATTTATGACATTATTTGTTTGTATTGTTGGAGGATTTATGGGTTATTTAATATCTAATGTTTCTTTATTCTTTATTAATAAATCTTTAAATAATTATTTTATTAGTTTATTTGCTGGTTCAATATGATTTATACCTTATATTTCTACTTATGGTATTATTAATTATTCATTAAAGCTTGGAAATAATGTTTTAAAGAATTTTGATCAAGGATGATCAGAATTTTTAGGTAGACAAAATTTATATAAGCAATTAGTTAATTATTCTCAGTTAAATTATTTAATACAAAATAATAATTTGAAAGTTTATTTATTAATTTTTATATTATGAATTATTGTTCTTGTTATGTTTTTATTATTTATATATTTAAATAGCTTATAATTAGAGTATAACATTGAAGCTGTTAGGGAGATTGATTAATCTTTAAATATTTAAATAATTTAGTTTAGTAATTTATAAAAAAATATTTTTTAATTTTACAATGAAAATGTAATGTTTTATTAAACTATATAAATAGAAATATAAATGGAATTTAACCATTAAAATTAAAAGTTAGCAGCTTTTATTTGATCTTCATATTTCTTTAATTGGAATATTTATTCATTTTTATCATTAACAGTGATATACCTCTATTTTGGTTTCAATTAATTTTATATATTTATATAGAATAAGGATATATTATATCTAATATTAGGTCGAAACTAATTGCAATAAATCGCTTCATATTCAAGGTAAATTGATTAAATCAATTATTTTTGAATGCAAATCAAATGTTATAAATTAACTATAACCCTAATTTGTTCAGTTTAATATTCCTTGATTTCATTCGTGATATAAACCTAATAGTAAGATTAAAATAAATAAGATTGAAGTTAATGTTCAAACTAATAAATTTGAATAATTTATAATTAAAATTATTGGTAAAATTAGTGCAATTTCTACATCAAAAATTAAAAAAATAATAGTAATTAAAAAAAATTTTAATGAAAAAGGTAAGCGAGATGATGATATTGGATCAAAGCCACATTCAAAAGGAGATCTTTTTTCTCGATCTCTATAATTTTTTTTAGATAAAATAGTTGCTAGTAATATAACAATAATTGATAGTATTATAATAATAAATGACATTAAAACTATAGAAAAAATTATTTATACTATTAATAAATAGACCTTATGATTGGAAGTCATATATACTTTTATACTATATAAATATTTTATCCTCCTCATCAATAAATTGATACATATAAAAATAATCAAACAATATCTACAAAATGTCAATATCATGCTGCTGCTTCAAATCCAAAGTGGTGATTTTTTGAAAAATGATTATTTAAGTGTCGAATTAAGCAAATTAATAAAAATGTAGTTCCAATTAATACGTGTAATCCGTGAAATCCTGTTGCTATAAAGAAGGTTGATCCATATACAGCATCGGCAATTGTAAATGGAGCTTCAATATATTCATAGGCTTGTAAGATTGAAAAATAGATTCCTAATAATACTGTAAAGAATAATCCTTGTGTAGTTTGTGAGTAATTTCCTCTTATTAATCTGTGGTGTGCTCATGTAACTGTGATTCCAGAGGCTAGTAAAATAGTTGTATTTAGGAGTGGAATTTGAAAGGGATTAAATGGAACAATTCCTAGTGGAGGTCATGTTGCACCTAATTCGATAGCAGGAGATAAACTACTATGAAAAAATGCTCAAAAGAATGAAGAAAAGAATAAAACTTCTGATAAAATAAAAAGAATTATTCCTCATCGTAAACCTGTTGTTACTGGATAAGTATGAAGTCCTTGAAATGTTCTTTCTCGTGCTACATCTCGTCATCATTGATAAACTGTTAAAATTGTAATTGTTGTACCTAATAAAATTAATGATATGTTATATTGGTGGAATCATTTTACTAAACCTGATACTAAAGTTATTGTTCCAATAGCTCTGGTTAATGGTCATGGTCTATAATCTACTAAATGAAATGGGTGATTTGAGTGTGTTGACATTAAATTACTTCTCTAGAATATAAAGTTCTTAATACAGCAAATACATAAGATTGAATAATAGCTACTGCAGATTCTAAAATTAATAATAAAATTTGAGTGATTAATAAAATTGTAATAATTATTGATGATAAGGAAGGTCCCGTATTTCCTAGTAAAGTTAGTAGTAAATGTCCAGCAATTATATTTGCAGTTAATCGAACTGCTAAAGTTCCGGGACGAATAATATTTCTAATTGTTTCAATACATACTATAAAAGGTATTAAAATAGCTGGAGTTCCTTGTGGAACTAGATGAGTAAATATATGTTGTGTATGATTTACTCATCCATAAATTATAAATGTTAATCATAAAGGTAGTGCTAATGTTAAAGTTAATACTAAATGACTTGTTCTTGTGAAAATATAAGGAAATAAACCGAGAAAATTATTAAATAAAATTAAACTGAATAATGAAATAAAAATAAGAGTTATTCCTTTATGATTTGGGTTTCCCAATAAAGTTTTAAATTCTTTATGAAGAATTAATAAAATATTATTTCAAATAATATGATACCGTGAGGGTATAAGTCAATATATAGAAGGAATTATTAATAAACCAATGAAAGTTCTTAATCAATTTAGTGAAATATTAAAGATGCTAGAAGAAGGGTCAAATACTGAAAATAAATTAGTTATCATTTTCAATTTATAGAGTTTGTATTGATTTTGTTTAAATTTTTAGATTTAGGTGTTGAGGGCATATAAATAAAATAGTTTATTATGTTAAATAATATAAAAATTATTGAAAATAATAAAAATAAACTTAATCATCTAATTGGAGCTATTTGTGGAATTAAAAAATATTATATATTATAATAATTTTAGTTTGACATACTAATGTTATATATTTAACTAATTTTTTCATTAAAAGTAATTGCTAGATTACTATAACATGGTTTAAGAGACCAGTACTTGCTTTCAGTCATTTAATGTATTTTAAATTTAATTTATATTAGAAATTCATTTAATAAAGAAATTTATTGGAACTCTTTCAATTACAATTGGTATAAATCTATGATTTGCTCCACAGATTTCTGAACATTGGCCGAAAAATAATCCGGGTCGATTAATAAAAAAGTTAGTTTGATTTAATCGACCTGGTGTTCCATCAATTTTAACTCCTAATGATGGAATAGTTCATGAATGAATTACATCTGTCGCAGTTACTAAAATTCGAATTTGTGAATTTATAGGCAATACAATTCGGTTATCAACATCTAATAAACGAAATCTATTTGGATTAAGTTCATTTCTGGGAATTATGTATGAATCAAATTCAATATTTAAAAAATCAGAATATTCATAACTTCAATATCATTGATGTCCAATTGATTTTAATGTAATTGAAGGTTCATTGATTTCATCTAGTAAGTAAAGTAATCGTAGAGAAGGAAATGCAATAAATAATAAAATAATAGTAGGAAGAATAGTTCAAATAATTTCAATTGTTTGTCCGTGTAATAAATATCGATTTCTGTAGTTGTTAAAAAATAATATAAATATTATATATCTTACTATAATTGTAATTATTACTAAAATTAATAAAGTATGATCATGAAAAAATGTTAATTGTTCTATTAATGGAGAAGCTCTATCTTGTAAACCTAAATTTGCTCATGTTGACATTTATTCTAATAAAAGTAATATACTTTATATATGGAGCTTAAATCCATTGCACTAATCTGCCATATTAGAAATTAGATAATAATGGTAATTCTGAATATCTATGTTCTGCTGGAGGAATGTTTTGATATCATTCAATTGAAGAATTTAATTGTATAGAATAAATTACTTGTCGTTGTTTAATTATTCTTTTTCAGATAATAATTATAAAGAAGATAATTCCTACTAATGAAATAGTTGATCCAATTGTTGAGATTACATTTCATGTTGTATAGGCATCTGGATAATCTGAGTATCGTCGAGGTATTCCCGCTAAACCTAAGAAATGTTGAGGAAAGAAAGTTAAATTTACTCCAATAAATATAATAATGAATTGACTTTTTAATCATTTAATATTTATTGTTAAACCTGTAAATAGTGGATATCAATGAACAAATCCTGCTATAATAGCAAATACAGCTCCTATTGATAAAACATAATGAAAATGAGCAACTACATAATATGTATCATGTAGAATAATATCAATTGATGAATTTGCTAAGACTACTCCTGTTAAACCACCAACTGTAAATAAAAATACAAATCCTAAAGCTCATAAAATAGCTGGAGAATAAGTTAATTGAGTACCATGTAAAGTTGCTAATCAACTGAAAATTTTAATTCCCGTAGGAATTGCAATAATCATTGTTGCTGATGTAAAGTAAGCACGTGTATCAACGTCTATTCCAACTGTAAATATATGATGAGCTCAAACAATAAATCCTAGTAATCCAATAGCTAATATTGCATAAATTATTCCTAATGATCCAAATGTTTCCTTTTTTCCAGATTCTTGGCTAATAATATGAGAAATTATTCCGAATCCTGGAAGAATTAAAATATATACTTCAGGGTGTCCAAAGAATCAAAATAAGTGTTGATATAAAATAGGGTCTCCCCCTCCTGCAGGATCAAAAAATGAAGTATTTAAATTTCGATCAGTTAAAAGTATTGTAATTGCTCCGGCTAAAACGGGTAAAGATAAAAGAAGTAGTAAAGCTGTAATTACTACGGATCAAACAAATAATGGTATTCGATCATATGAGATTCCGGTTGATCGTATATTAATTACAGTTGTAATAAAATTTACAGCTCCTAAAATAGAAGATATTCCTGCTAAATGAAGAGAGAAAATTGCTAAATCTACTGAAGCTCCTCTATGGGCAATATTAGCAGATAAAGGAGGATAAACTGTTCATCCAGTTCCAGCTCCATTTTCTACTATTCTTCTTACTAATAATAAAGTTAAAGAAGGAGGTAATAATCAAAAACTTATATTATTTATTCGAGGAAATGCTATATCGGGGGCTCCAAGTATTAAAGGTACTAATCAATTTCCAAATCCTCCAATTATAATTGGTATTACTATAAAGAAAATTATAACAAAAGCATGAGCAGTAACAATTACATTATAAATTTGGTCATCTCCAATTAGTGCTCCTGGATGTCCAAGTTCTGCACGAATTAAAATTCTTAAAGATGTTCCTACTATTCCAGCTCACGTTCCGAATAGAAAATATAATGTTCCAATATCTTTATGATTAGTTGAAAATAATCATTGTTGCGATTAAATGGCTGAAATTTAGGCAATAGACTGTAAATCTATTTATAAGAGTTATTCTTTTTAATCAAAAGTTTTATAGTCAATAATGACATTAGATTGCAATTCTAAAGGAATAATTATTTTTATTAAGGCTTAAAAGATTTTTCTTATATTTATAGCTTTGAAGGCTATTAGTTTATTTAACTTAAAGTCTTAAATTAAATAATAAATAAATCTAATAATAAATAAGCCGAAAGAAGAGATAAAGGAAAAAAATAAGTAAAGATTTATTAAAAAATTATTTCAATATAGATTGAAGTTTCAATTATTTTCGAAATAATTTAATATAAATGCTGTGTAACATAAACGTAAATAAAAGAATAATGTAATTAACGTTATGATAATCATAATTGTTAATATAAATAATTGGTTATTTAATGTTAAATATTGAATTGTTAATCATTTGGGGATAAACCCTAAAAATGGTGGCAATCCACCTAAGGATAATAAATTTAAAAATAATGAAAATTTAAATGTTTTATTAAAAAAGAAAAGTATAAATAATTGATTGATGTGATATAGTTTAAACATATTAAATAAAAAAATTATATTAAATAATAAAAAACTATAAAATAAGAAGTAATTAATTCATAATGATTCATTTGAATATATTCTTATTAACATTCAGCCTAAGTGATTAATAGAAGAAAATGTTATTAATTTTCGTAAAGAGGTTTGATTTAAACCTCCTAATGATCCAATGATTACCGATAGTAAAATAGATCAAAATATTAAAAATTTAATAATTAAATAGGAGATTAATATAAGAGGACCAATTTTTTGTCATGTTATTAAAATTAATGCATTAGTTCAATTTAATCCTTCTATTACATTTGGAAATCAAAAATGGAATGGAGCAGCTCCTCTTTTTATTAAAAGAGAAGATAAAATTAATATACTAATATAGTTATCTGTATAAATTTTTATTGTGAAATTATTTTGATATATAAATAAAATAGAAGAAAATAATAAAACAGAAGAAGCTAATGCTTGAGTAAGAAAATATTTAAGTGAAGCTTCATTTGACATTAAATTATTATCTCTTATAAGGGGGATAAAAGATAATAAATTAATTTCTAATCCTATTCAAGCTCTTAATCATGAATTTGCAGAAATAGTAATTATTGTTCTTGTTGTTAAAATAAAAAAAAATAAAATTTTTGATGAATTATTAAAAATTAAAAAGAAAAGGATTAGAACCTTTATAGATGGGGTATGAGCCCAATAGCTTAATTAGCTTATCTTTTTATATTTTAGTGTATGATGCACAAAAGTTTTTGATACTTTTAGAAATAGTTTAATTCTATTAAATATAATGAATGTAATATTAATTAAATTATTTACCCTATCAAGGTAATCCTTTTGTACGCCAATTCC